GCTCAAGAAAAGTTCCAGAAGATGTTAATCGTAAATAAGAAGATTGTTTACGAAAAAAAACGAATAAAAATTCACATTCAAATATATAAGAATTGTATAGGAACCTAAATAGTCTTTTATTTTCTTTTGAAAAAACACAAATAGATTTTTTATGAGTAATGAGAAGACTATTCCAATTATGATATTCGTGAAGAAAGAATCGCAATGAATGCAAAAAAGGAACATCTTGAATCCAGCATTGAAGAATTTGAACCAAGATTTCCATATGGATGGGATGAGGTATTAGTATATCTGAGACATAATTTAAATGCGATAATTTGTCCTCTAAAAAGGGAAAAATGGAATGAATTGATCGTAAATTATGATATTTTGGTATTTCTTTTTTTTCTCCGAAAAAAGATACTAATAGCAGCGAGAACGGAATTTCTACAATAATTGCAAAACTTTCTGATATCATTTGAGAATCAAAATGAGAATAAAAAAAATTGTTATGCCCAACGAGCCTCTTTTGGTTAGAATCATTAACCGAAGAAATCAAATAATTCTGTTGATAGATTCGAGTAATTAGGCGTTTTACAAGTGCTAAACTAGATTTATTGTCATAACCAAAAACTTCGACAGGTTCGTAAAAAATCGAACCATTTAAACCATGATCATGAGCAAGTGCATAAATATACTCCTGAAAGAGTAGCGGATATAGGAAGTGTTGTTGCCGAGATTTATCCTTTTCTAAATATCCTTGTAATTCTTCCATTGACTTACATTTCTACTTTAACCAGAAACAGTAGGCATTTCTTGGTTATCAAATTATACATAGTGCAATATGGTCAGAACAGAGTATGTATTATGTATGGAAAAAAATATATACCCCGGAAACAGGTAGTCCAATCAACAGATATTTTTCCTCCCCTCTTCTATCCAATGGGTTTATCTTCGTTATAATTCCCAGAGGTTCCAAAATCTTTTATTTTTGCAACCCGATCGCTCTTTTGACTTTGGAACAAATTCTTTTTGTCAGTATACTGTTTCTTCTACACATTCGTTTCCAATCCATAATAGAGAATAGTTAGGATTAAAAAAAAAACAAAAAAAAAAGAATCAAAGGACCACTCACAGGAGAACCCTTCCCCGCATCAGGCACTAATTTTTTTTAACGTCTAATTAGATCGGGTAATTATTCAAATTAAGATAAGAATAGAAGCTCGTTGCTTTTTTTTACCAGAATTGGAGCCGTGGGGCTCTATCCATTTATTCACTAGACCCAACTGTAAATGTGAATTTCTTTTGTCTTCCTCCAAAATAAAAATGGGAATAATCTGGTGGGAATCAACTCAAAATTCTACTAAAAATAATAAGAATATAAGAAGAAATTCCATTTTCTTCTTATTATTACGACATGCTGTTTTTTCCATCCATTACCTTTCAGGATCAGTCGCGGTCTTATAGACTCTACCAATAGTCTGGACGAATTCGTTGCTTCATCCAAATGTGTAAAAGATCATAGTCGCACTTAAAAGCCGAATACTCTACCGTTGAGTTAGCAACCCAGACAAATATGATATGTAGATACGATCGAAATAAAAAAAATCAATTGAATTGCATTGCACTGTACAACTACGTCAAACCATTGAACTAACAAGAAATATAAAGGAAAAATTTGAGGATCAATTAGAAACACCAAAATAACAAAATGAGCGGATCGGATTAAAAAACAACGGATTTCCAATAGAAATATCAAAATTTATACAGACCACCTGTTTTCTAAAAATTTTGGATTTTCGTTAAGAAAATACATTTTGTATTGTATAACAGTAAATCCAGCAAACCCATCATTTGACTGAAGTAAAGGAAAAACCAACAGGGGTCGGAATAAATGGATCCATTTATCTACTAATTAATTATATTTGTTCGATACACCATTGTCAATATGAGTGGAATGTTGAGAGAACAAATTCCATTAATTAGTAAGTAAATCAAATAAGGATTTGTGTTGGATTGGCACAACATAAATAAGAAATTTAGATGAAAAAAAAGGTACAGAAAAATGTAGGGTTTATTCAATCAATAGAGGTACAATAAGCAAGGTTCGTCCTTTGTTTGTTGGTGGATTTCCACAACAACAATAAAAATAAATAAAAAAGTATGAATAGAACAAGAAAAAAGCAAATTTTGGGTAATTATTTACCCAAAATAGATACTAGTTATCTTTCTTTTTTTTGTTGTTTATTTCTTTACTCTTTACAAAGCTCTTTCTTTAAATAATTCTGCCTTCCTTAAAATATCATGAACAGTTCCTGTAGGTTGAGCACCTTTTTCAAGGAAATAACGAATAGCGGGAACATTTAAATAAGTTTGATTCCGTATCGGATCGTAAAAACCTACTTTTCGAAGATCTCTTCCTTCTCTTCGGGATCGAACATCAATTGCAACGATTCGATAGATCGCTCATTGGGATAGATGTAGATAAATAATACCCCCCCCTAGAAACGTATAGGAGGTTTTCTCCTCATACGGCTCGAGAAAAAACGATTTAAATTCGAATATTTCTGTATATAATAGCAAATAGATCCATAAAATCATGGACTATGATTTTAGTCGTTTTTTGTTCTTACTTACAGAAAAAAAAAAAGAAATATCATTCATACTCATAACTCAAGTTGGGTAATTCGGAAAAAGTTCGAAGGTTAAAGTAAATCCTTAGACATTTCTTGAGTCGTCTCTAACCTTTTTTGTTTGTCTCGTCTCGAATCTATTTTTACTCCTCATTCTAGTAAAATTATTGAGACAATTTTAAATAGTGTTTCCTTGTTCCGGAATCCTTTCTCTTTGCTTTGTAAAATCATTGGGTTTAGACATTACTTCGGTGATCCTTATTCCTTTTCAAAATGGCAGCAACATACCTTTTGTTTTTTGTTATTTCTTTCTATAGAAAGATAATACGAATGATTGATTCCCTTGTAATATAATACACTTTTAATTTGAATCGAAAAAGTTTTCCTAATTCCAACAAATTTGTTTGACTTTTTTTTTTATTTCATTTTTCATTTCAAACTTGTTCGGATTTTAACCCTTCGATTTCTATATTGAAGATATACTTACAAAGTTGGTCTAACTTATTTATTGTTACTAACCCTAGATTCTTCCTCCCGATAAATGAATCAATACTTTTTGCTCGAGCTCCATCGTGTACTATTCCTATTTACCAACCCAACACAAATTAGGTTCCTAGCAAGAACAGAACAAACTATGTCGATTCAAGAGCATCTTCATTCCTATAGAAAATGGTGGATGTAAGAATCCACAACGAATCATGTCCTTCAAGTCGCGCGTTGCTTTCTACCACATCGTTTCAAACGAAGTTTTACCATAACATTCCTCTAATTTAATTTCGAACCGGTATGGAATTGATTCAAGATGGAATCATGAATAGTCATTGGCTCAACGGTATATAAATACCTTTTATGTATCTATGGATAGATAAATAGTTATCCGGAAAAGTCTTAGAAAGGATTTAAGTTATTTCGCCCCATATTCTATCATATGAATGAAACATATTTCTCAAAAAGACGAATAAACGAATTTACTTAAGTCTTATTTACATCTTCAACAGATTGTTCGGGATGGTGAATCGTGAAAAAGATCCCATTTTTCTCGAACAAAAAAATTCTAAACTTCAAAAGAACAGCCTTTAATAGAAATAGATTTCCAATCTAATCCCGGATGGATTGGAAATTCCGAAACTAAATCAGTTATTAACCAAATATAAACTATTTCAATGGCTCGAAAAGGCCAGAAGTTTCTCTATAATATAGATTTTTCACACTTCTTCGAGTACCAAGGGTTCATAAAAATGAAGATGAAAATCCTTTTTTGTTTTCATGAGTATGGAATAGAAAGGGTCTCGTGTAAGGTAAGATTAAAGTCGTTATTTTTTCTTTCAATTCTTTCTTTCATCTGAAAGAGAAAATCAGAATCAAGAATAAGAAGAATCTAATCTTTTCGTATCCATCATATACAACGAACAATTCTTACCGGAGGTAATCATGGATATTTAAAGAATCACAGACCCTTATTGACTTAACCAAAGGACCACTGTTACTGAACAATACAATAATATATATATATTATATAATATATATAATTATATAATATAGGACTTTATTTTTTTTTTTTTTTTTATTATCTTGTTATATTATTTTTATATTATTATATTATACAGTATACAGACAAATTTTGTTTTACTTCAGGTTCCAAAATCTTTCCGCCAATTCCATAGAATATATAAATTTTCATCCATCCAATCGTTACATTACATTGATATTCATTTGAATAAGATAAAATTCAAAAAAATGGGATCCAGATCAATTCGTTTTTCTTATTTTTTTTTTTTTCTTAGAAGTTTTAAGACGAACCATGAAATGAAATTAATACCAAAAACTACGTAATCTTTAGTCTCCACATAAAATAAAGTGTGGAATTGGGATACACTATTTATTTTTCTTTAGGTCCCCTTGGGAATGGAATAGAAAAAGGGCCTTTTTCCATTTCGATTCAGAATGCATCATGTTAGAATTCCCATTTCACGGATATGGAACACAAAGCTTCCATAAGTAACTAAGCACTCGATCGCGTTTGTGAGAAACCAAACGAAAGAAAAGATATAATTCGTAGAATTATTCCTAGAATTCAGAACAGAGGGTTGGATCACATTATATCCAAAAAGTTGTTAAAGAGAAGAATCTTTCGTTTCTGATGAAGACAATCTGGGACGGAAGGATTCGAACCTCCGAGTGACGGGACCAAAACCCGCAGCCTTACCGCTTGGCCACGCCCCATTTAGGTTTATATTCGACACTAATAAAGACTAATATTGGCATTGGTCATTCGTCAATCCCAACCCAAATACATATGAAATACATTGTTGCTAGGATTCAACACATGTAAATATAGAATAAAAAAATTATTGATCATTACATAAAATTCAATTAAGATATTGTATGAAACTATAATTCCTTGTATTCTCATTTGAGAATGAAAGGAAAGATTTTGGATTTGGGGGAGTTCGAAGAAAAGGAAGGATTTTTTGACCTGCCTTTTCATTTTTTCCCTCATAAAAAAAAACTCAACCAAAATCAAATTTTCTAATCTACAAGAATGAAATGTTTGTTATGCTTAATATCTTTAGTTTAATCTGTATCTGTCTTAATTCTACCCTTTATTCGAGTAGTTTTTTCTTCGCCAAACTGCCCGAGGCTTATGCCTTTTTCAATCCCATCGTGGATGTTATGCCTGTCATACCTATACTATTTTTTCTCTTAGCCTTTGTTTGGCAAGCCGCTGTAAGTTTTCGATAAAATCTTTACTACTCTGCAAAATTTATGATTTATCCAAAAAAATTCTAAAAATTGATAAGATCAGATAAGTTTTACATTATGAACCCTCGATTCAAAAAGGGAAATTCTTGTATATTGAATTGAATGACCGCGGTGATAAATTTTGATCAACTTATTTCCTCGTTCTGACCTTCCAGTAAACAAGGACTTTCTAAGGACCCCACAATACCCAACAATGGATATGGCCAAAAATTTTTGGTAATGAAGGAATCAGAATCTTTCTTTTCTTGTATTCCAAATAAATTCGTGAAAATGCTTTTTTTTTTTCAAGAAAAGACTTCATTTTTGGGGGCGTTATGTCAAAATAGTGTATGTGATAAAAAATGGGCAATCTATTTCCTTTTTCAAAAAAAAAAATCTTGGAGATTGTGTAATGCTTACTCTCAAACTCTTCGTTTACACAGTAGTGATATTTTTTGTTTCTCTGTTCATCTTCGGATTCTTATCTAACGATCCGGGCCGTAATCCTGGACGTGAGGAATAAAAAAAAAGATTTTGAGTTTTTCTTTATTTTATTTTTATGTATTCTATACATTTACCTATGATGAAAAAATCAAGGGATCGAAATTTTTTCAAATTTGAAAGTCTGAAATGATCAGAGAGAGCGGAGAGAGAGGGATTCGAACCCTCGGTACAAATAACTCGTACAACGGATTAGCAATCTGCCGCTTTAGTCCACTCAGCCATCTCTCCCAATTCAAAATTGAAAATTTTTTTATGCGACGCGACACGTGAAGTAAAAAAGATTGAAAAAAAAAACCGTTTTCTTTCTTTATTACTTTATTATAAGAATTATAAGATTAGATTATAAGGATTATAAGATTAGATTATAAGGATAAAATAACGATATAAATAATATATATATATAATATATTATTATTATATAATATTTTAATATAATATTTTATATTTAAATTTAATATATTAAAATATTAAATATATTCAAATTAAAAATGGATAAGGTTTATCTACGAATTTGATCAGTAATTTAATTTAGATAATGATTTGAAACGGATGCCTTATCCCCAATAGAATAGATATAGAAAGAATACCTTACTTCAACTTCACTTCTTGGATTTTGTAAGAAAGGTTCATCCCCCCGGCCTGGTTAAGTACTGGCCGGGCCATTACATTACTTCTTTTGTTCTGATGAATCATTTCATAGATCAAACAATTTAATTATTTTTGATTTGATATCAAATCAAAAATACTTGTTATTGAAGCAACAGCAAAGACAGTTTCCATCTCCATTCCTATGATAGAAGCGTCATTTCTTAGTATTATTAAGACTATAAGAACTATAGAATATGAATATTTTTTCACATTTTCAATATTTTAAGTTTTAAAATATTTTTGTTATTAGTATTTTTTTTCTCAATTTACTTAGTTACTTAAGTGGAAAAGGACACATACATATATTGATATTAAATAATATCAAAAAGGAAACACACATATGTTATAACATATATAACATAACTCATTTACTTGTTCAAGGGACAAGCTTTATTTAAAAATTTGAGATCCAATAAATCCGAACTTAAATTCATAAAATCCGGCAGTTAAAAGGGAAGTTGAAAACGAAAAAAGAAATGCAGAATTCGTCATTTTTATGGTTCAGCTTCAATAATTCCTTCGATTCGGGAGTGTCAGTAATGACTTCCAGCAAACGATAAAGTATAACTTTTCACTTTATTATATTATGTTATGTATGATTTTGCTATTTAAATTAAATAAGTTGCTTTCTATTCTTCGCCTATTTTTTCAAGTACCCCCAGTGAGACGAAGTGTCAACGCTAGAATTTTCATGAGTCTGATGCTAGCTTAATTGTCTCTCATTCTTTTGTTCGACAAAAGGTCCATTCATATATAATAATGAATATGAAGCGGGTATAGTTTAGTGGTAAAAGTGTGATTCGTTCGATTAATAACTTAAATAGTTAAGGGGTCCTTCGGTTTTTTCATATTCCGGTCCCCAAAAACTTTATTTCTTAAAAAAGGTTTAATCCTTTTTCTCTCAATAGCATATTTGAGGAAGAATATACGTTCTCGCGATTTGTACCCAGAGGTCCATTCGAAATTGAATAAAAACGGGATTATGGAGTCGCGA